TTGTTCCAAACTAAAAGAAGTAGCATTAATCAAATTGGCTTTTTCTCGTTCTATCTCAGAGTATCCGTTCATTCGATACTCATCCGCTTCCATTTCCACTTTCCGTAAACGAGCCCGGGCTCTTTCGAGCTGTTCAATGGCCCCTCTACGTAATTCTTCCGAATTTCGAATAGTACTCAAAATCCTCTGTTTTCGATTATCTAATAAATCATTTAATGAAAGTAGATTATCTTACCATTAATTTAACAACTTCCATGATCTCTTCCCGAACCAAACATGAATCTTTCGATTCATTTGGCTCTCACGCTCAATTTTGTATTTTATGGACATTCCCGTATCTTTTTTTAATATAATGAGCCTATCCTCTCTATTTCTGTTTGTATTCAAACATATCAAAACCGATACAAGAACAGAATATTAATATTAGGAGGACTCTTCCGACCAGACAAAAAATCTATAATTGTCAGCAAAGTTGTTTCTTTATTTGTTTTTTATTTCATTGAAAATAGATATTTCTATATTATAGAAATATAGAAAATTTTCAAATTTCAATTTGCATTTTATTTCCTTTTTTATTCAAATCCAAAAATCCCCCCTCTTTATACATAACATAGGTTGCCGATTCGGCATTGGATAATATAATAAAGGGCAAGGCGCCCTTTCTTTCTTTATTCTAGTAAATGGTTCAAATCATTTTATCGATATGAGTGTTCTATATCGGAAAAATTATCAACTATTCTTTTTTAAACCATTTCGTTATTAACGTAGTGGTAGAAAGAGTACCATGTTGTGCCCGGACTTCAAACAGTTTAGCTTTAACCATGTTAATGGTCTCACATTATTGGTTGGCTGATAGAGAATCAAAGTTAACTTACCAATGAATAACGAAATGCTATGGTTCTTACATATGATTTATGAATTTACTCAGAAGGAATTCGTCGAGATTATGCACTTTTTCCTATTTATCCTATAAAAATATAGAATAACATAAATAAAGTGCAGTCGGTTAGATCCAACCTATTCGTGAAATATACAACTCGCACACACTCCCTTTCCAAAAAAAATCAATACACCAAGCACTACACTTAGATTTATTGGATTTGTTGCTAAAATATCGGTATTAAACCCGAAACTCCCGGCGGATGGCCAGTGGCCTAAGGAAACGAAAGAATCGGTTACATTTTTCATATGCTCTCCTCTTATAGATAGGACTAAGAAAGAACAGAGTTCTTTTTGTATCACTTGACTCGCCCTTTTTTTATCGATTTCTTTTTCTTAATTTCCCGTTTTTTTTTAATGTTAATGGGAGTAGATTAAATCTATTTATTGAATTTGAGATTGAGAATTACAAAATTTCTTATTTTTTTTTTGAAGTATCTGATAAGATACTTATTAAGTTAGGTCCTGGGTCTCGTATCAATTGCAAAATATCTCCTTTGTTCAAACACTTCCTAAAAGAAAAATTCCATCGTACTAAACTAAGGATGGGAAGGAAGAAAGCGAGTGAATCCACAAATTCCTCATCCTCAAATCACTCCTTCCCGGGGTATTGTCACAACAAATACATAATTGTAGGAATAAAGTATTGATATAATTCACAGAAGCAAATGGCAACGAGTTAATAAAATAAGAAAAAAGTAGGTAACGTACTTTTTTACATTTTCATTCTAGGATAAAATTAAACAAAAGGATTCGCAAATAAAAGCGCTAATGCCACGACCAGTCCATAAATTGTTAAAGCTTCCATAAAAGCTAGACTAAGTAATAAAGTACCTCGTATTTTTCCTTCTGCTTCTGGTTGTCTCGCAATACCTTCTACGGCTTGGCCTGCAGCAGTACCTTGACCAACTCCAGGTCCAATAGAAGCAAGCCCTACGGCCAATCCAGCAGCAATAACGGAAGCGGCAGAAATCAGTGGATTCATGATGATAGGTTCCTCGCACCAAAAAAAAAATGGTTAATGATACAATCAACCAATGAATTAGTACTTATTTGATCACAAAAATCTATTGAGTCGAAGTAACTTAAACTTCGAATAAAATAAAAAAAATAATGAAATTAATATAGAAATATAGATAGAGATAATCCCTATATAACTAGTATATATCTAATATCACATATACATTTGTTTCTTTCATAACGTAAACCGCCCGCATTTTCTTTTTATATTGAATCGGATTCTAGAGGAATTCTTCAAAAAATATACAGGGGCTGTGGCTGGCCTTATAAACATTCCATATATCTAGTAGTGACCCCCACTAACTCATCCGCCATTTCGTAATATTGTCTATCTTTCCTCCTACAACTCTAGTCGTATATATATGTATTTATATCTATTATGTTCCTCAACTAAGAACCAATCTTGAACTATGCATTGCCTTAATTGGGATAAGCTTAAAAATAAAGACTATTTCGAAAACTAATCAATGATGACCCTCCATGGATTCCCCTATATAAGCCGCGGCTAAAGTTGCAAAAATAAGAGCTTGAATACCGCTTGTAAATAATCCAAGAAACATGACAGGTATAGGAACTACTAAAGGTACTAAAGAAACAAGAACAACAACTACTAATTCATCAGCTAATATATTCCCGAAAAGTCGAAAACTAAGAGATAAAGGTTTTGTGAAATCTTCTAGGATGTTAATTGGTAAAAGTATTGGAGTTGGTTGAATGTATTTTCCGAAATAACCCAATCCTTTTTTGGTAAGACCCGCATAAAAATATGCTACTGACGTGAGTAAAGCTAAAGCAACAGTAGTATTTATATCATTTGTGGGGGCGGCTAGCTCCCCATGAGGTAACTGTATGATTTTCCAAGGTAAAAGGGCACCTGACCAATTTGAAACAAAAATAAATAGGAACATAGTTCCAATAAAGGGAACCCAAGGGCCATATTCTTCTCCAATCTGAGTTTTGCTCAAGTCTCGAATAAATTCAAGGACATATTCGAAGAAATTCTGACCGTCGGTCGGAATTGTTTGTGGATTCCGGACGGATATGATGACTGAACCTAATAAGATAGCAATTACGACCCAAGAAGTGATAAGTACTTGGGCATGAATTTGTAAACCTCCTATTTGCCAATATAAATGTTGGCCTACTTCTACACCTGATATATCGTATAACCCTTTGAGTGTTTTAATGGAACATGGTATAACATTCATATTGTCCTCTGACAGAAATCGAACTGAAAAAAAGAATTATTTTGATTCAACCATCTCTTTCTCGACTCATCTACTTTCATCATTAATCATATAGTTAGGATACCAAGAAATCACATAACATAATATCAATATCCCATTTTATCTCTTTTTAAAAATGAAAGACAAGAATAGTAACCGATCCAATAAATCAAAATAATTAACTAATCTTATTATTATTATTCTTAATCATAACATAATCAACGACTTCTTATATAGCTAGAACGGCCCTCACAAATTGCGGATACCAATTTGTTAAGAATCAATCGGATTGAAGCTATAGCGTCATCGTTAGCTGGAATCGAAATATCTGCGAGATCTGGGTCACAATTTGTATCGATTAAACAAATCGTCGGAATTCCCAAAATGACACATTCTCGAAGAGCTGTATATTCTTCTTGCTGATCGACGATTATTACAATATCGGGCAATTCAGTCATATATTTGATCCCGCCCAGATATGTTTGCAAAGTAGATAATTTTCTCTTCAACATTGCTGCATCTCTTTTAGAGAGACGGTTGAGTTTCCCCATCTTTTGTTCTGCTCTTAAGTCTCTGAACTTATGAAGTCTCGTTTCCGTAGTGGACCAATTCGTTAACATACCCCCGAGCCATTTTCTATTAACATAATGGCATCGAGCCCTTATTGCAGCTGATGCTACTAAATCCGCTGCTTTATTTTTGGTACCAACAATTAAGAAATTTTTTCCTCGACTTGCTGCATCAAAAACTAAATCGCAGGCTTCCGATAAAAAACGAGCAGTTCTAGTGAGATTTATAATATGAATACCTTTACGCTTTGCAGAGATGTAAGGGGCCATTCTAGGATTCCATTTCTTAGTACCATGACCAAAATGAACTCCTGCTTCCATCATCTCTTCCAAATGGATGTTCCAATATCTTCTTGTCATCTTTCCCACGCTTTCTTTTTTTTTTAACAAATAAATAATTGTTCCTACGGAACCTTCTGCCGGGATTGACCGTTGATACACAGCCCAAACCATTAATTTTTTTTATTACTTAACTTAATTTCTTCATTTTATTTAGTACCCAATCAATAACTAGTAAAGTAAAAAGAAAAATATCTCCTTAAGAATTATGAATTCGCTTAAATGATTTTTCTGGTGTGTCATAGAAATTGCTTGGGGCGCAAGAACAAAAAAATTCTCTATGGTGTAACAAAATATCTCTCATTTCCAACTCGAATAGATTTTTCTTTTTTATTTCCAAATGAATGTCTTGCCTTGAACGGTGCACTAATTTTTTGAATCCAGTACCGACAGGGATAATCCCGCCCAAAACAACATTTTCTTTCAGACCCTTCAACCAATCAATACGACCCCGTAGAGCAGCTTTTGCCAAAACTCTAGCAGTTTCTTGAAAACTTGCTTCGGATATGAAACTTTGAGTATTCAGAGATGCCCTCGTTATTCCCAATAAAATTGCCCGATAACAGATTGCTTCGTCTAAAGCACGCCCTGCTCGTTCCGCTCGCAACAATCCGATTAGTTCTCCAGGTAAAAAAACATTAGACATTCCATCTTCTGAAACCAACACTTTTGATGTTACTTGCCGTACAATAATCTCTATATGTCTATTATGGATCTGTACCCCCTGGGATCGATAAACCTTTTGGATCTTATTAACCAAAGAGATACGACTTTGGGCTATGGTTAGCTCAGCTCCAATTAAGAATCCCCAAGGAATTCCAAGAACTCTTGGTATACGCTCGTTCCAACCTTCAACTCTCCTTTCAAGGTTCATCGATATTGAACCAATCGAGCGCACTTCTAAGATTTGTTCCACTTTTGGAAGACCTTGCGTTATGTCACCAGATCGGGATTTTTCATATATAAATGTAACTAATGTATCTCCTTCAGAAAGGGTTTCTCCATAATGTCCATGAACAGTCGCTCCTGGAGTGGCCAAATAAGGCTTAGCTGATCTTATAATTAAAGAGTCAACATGAACAATTAAAATTTGACCAGATTTTTTTATGTGTGGTCCGTATTTAAATAGACATATATTTTCACAAAAAAATTGTCCAATGCTAATTGTTGTGGATGTCTCTTCACAATAATTGTAATGTAGAAAGCACCAATTCAAATGGGATGGATTCAAAATGATGTTATTGCATGGACTGGGATTAGAAATCCTCCTATTTTCATCTATTAAACAGTATTTAAGTACTTCAAGTACTTGGAAAGTCTGTTTAAAATTGTCAAGTAGCCAATATTTGTTTAACAAGATCTGATTATGAGTTATTAAATGGTAAGATGAATAAAAGTTCACTATTTTAGGTACTATTGTACCTAAGGGGCCCAACAAACCCTTAATTGGAGTTATGGGATTCGATTCTTTTGCCACATTGTTATATTTCGAACCGTTGAATGGACCAACTCGAAAACAATTGAATGATGACAAAATTATCAAAGATTGGCCTTCCTTATTTCGATTCAACAACGTACCAATAGTTCCTTGATGCTGGGTAACTAATGAAATCTTCACTTTGGAATAAAAAGGATTGATATTGGTGCGATCTAATCCATTATCAGGAATCAATCCCGAACCTGCCGTATCGTACCTTTTTCCGGTATATGAAATAGTAGACTTGACTAATTCAATTCTTATGAAATCACGAATCAGATCATTTGCCCTTACTTCAACAAAGGAAGCATGAACCTCTTCCATAGAACCGTTTTTTTCTTGGTCCCAATTCAATACTAAGCAAGTCCGAACTAATTGAATACTTGTGTGATAAATTCCTCGAATTGACTTTCCATTTCCATAAAGGATATAATTGACAACTCTAAGCTGGACATTTTCTTTTTCCTGCAAGAGATCTTGAGGGAAAAGTTTTGCTAAATTTATCCCATCAGCTATTTCATATGTGACTGCGGGTCGAACCAAAACAAAATACTTTTTTTTGATAGGTGTGATCCGTTGGACATAGATCCAATTTTTCGATTTTGTTTTTGATTCTTTAGGATTTTTTTTTTTCGTTCCTGGTGGTATCAAAATGCCACTGTGTCTGGATATCTTATCTGTCTCCCCGGGAAAATGAATATCTCCAGAAAAGATTTTCAGTTCAATACTTTTTTTTTTTCTCTCCACTCGGACTAATCCACCTACTCGGCTTCTTGTATTTGTATTTAAAGCGAGTTGTGTATCTACTCCAATGATACTATTGTTCCGGACCATTATAGACGAAGATCCGGGTAAGATATGCACCTCTTCGGGAATAAAAAAAAACCGATCCACTTTCATTTGGTATTTCGGACTAAATTCTTTTGCTCCTCGATACTCAATCAAATCTTCTTTTTTTACTATTGAATCCACCTCCGCGGTCCTATATTTAGTAATTCCCGAACTCTTTCTTCTGTATCGTGGATCATCAAAATAAGCAAGAATACTATTTCTACGTAAAATACCATTTATGGGTATTTCAATCGAAATACCAAAAGAGGGTATTAATTCTTTCTCTCGTTCTTGATCGTATTGTAATGGGATGAGAAATCTATTTCTTCGTCTTTTCGCCAAGAAATCAGAATTCTCTTGGAGAATCGAAGGGTATATGAAATTCCAATGACCATTGGATATAATTCGATCAAGTCTTGAATAATCAAGAATTTCCCTATCTTTTTTACGAGTACCAGAAGGATCCAACAATTTATGTCTTACTCGATCCTTAGTGATTGAGAGGTCAGAGCTATATCTTTCGTCGACAGAAAAAGAATGAACATTCATTTGATCTTGATCCTTGTGAAGCGAAAAAGACACTATACTGGATCTGCACGGACCCCCCCCTAATATCCATAAATGACTTGTTTTTGGTAATAGATGAACATTACTATATGTATATTCAGGTGCGTGGTAGACATCAGTACTCCAGTGCATTTCCCCCTCTGATTCAGAATAAATATGTTTTCGAACCCTCTCTTTAAAATGAAAAGTAGACGTTCCGGCACGAATCTCGGCAATCACTTGTTCAGATTCTACATATTGATCGTTTTGAACTAAAATCAAACTTTTTGGTGGAATATTCACACTATGTATAATATCACGACTCTCAATAGTTACATACAAGTCTATAGAACATAGAAAAGCAGGATGCCCATGACGGGTACGTGTGGGATGAACCAAATACTCATTGAACTTTATTTTTCCATTAGAAGGAGCTCGTACATGTTCGGCAGTACCGCCTGTGAATACTCCACCCGTATGAAAAGTTCTTAATGTTAGTTGAGTCCCCGGTTCCCCAATTGATTGACCCGCAATAATACCTATGGCTTCCCCC